TTTTCTGTGACGAAAGGGAATAGTCAATTTTTCTTCTAGAATAACATAAAATAATTAGGAATAAGTAGATTTAATCAGAAATATCGACAGATTTTTTCGGAGTCCAAAAAAGTATAATATGAAAATGAAAGAAAAAGGTGGATCCGCTGTTCTGTTCCAATTTCATCTATATCGAATTTGAATATCAGAATAGTGGATATAGTCCTGATTCAATAGGTTAGGTCCACTTACTTTTTCTTTTGTTGATTTCGAATCTAATCTTTACAATTTTTTTTTTTATTTGATTGGGTTAGACAAAAAATTTGACGATTTAAGAGCCAACTTAATTTTTTTTATTTAATATAATAAACAAATGTTAAACTCTATAACTCTAATTAATCTACTATAAACCATTCGAACTTATTCGAATTAAATTCGAAATTTTATTAGAGATATAGAATTTCTTACTTTACTATATTTATTACAAATATCAACAATATCTATATTCCCCCCTTCAATCTAGTCTCCTAGGGAATACTACCATTGAAGTTTTATGAAAATAAGGTCAAAGCCCCTTATCGGATTTGAACCGATGACTTACGCCTTACCATGGCGTTACTCTACCGCTGAGTTAAAAGGGCTTCAATTCCTAAATGAGCTAGCATGTAGATAATATATATCTAGGGAAATCGATTCCAAATCAAATCTATCTAATCTATAAAGTAAATAGATTCGAATCCAATTATTATATGAAGTAAACTTCTAATAATTCATTCATAAACATAAACGAGAAATTTCATTTACCTAATGAATATAAACTCAATTAGTGAATATAAATGAAATTAGCGAATATAGGTAAGAAAAAGGGGGGTTTATTTATATTTATTGAATTTGATAAAGATTAATGCAATGGATTTTTGATGAATTTTTTCAAAGCCGAACCTAATTGAATTGACCACCATCATAACGAAATTCATTTGATTTATATATACGTGTACTTACCAATTCAACATAGATCAAAGATATTTCATCGAATCATTGATGAACAGATTCTATTTGTCCCCCGAGCAAAATTATTAGTTATAGAATAATATTCTATAATATAATAATAATAGAATTTCTTAAGAATTTCTTAATATGGTTCTTCTAATCACCATTATTCCATTATTCATTATAATATTCTCATTTCAATATAATTTCATTATTAAATAGAATTTAGAATTCTCTAAGGTCTAGAAATTTCTTAAGAAATTGACTAAATTTACTAAAAAAATGGATAATATTAATTAAATAATATTATATTAATTAATATATTAATTCATGAATAGAAATGAGGAATCAAAAAATTGTATGGAATCATGAAAGGCGGAAAGATTTTTCGAATCTAGTCCTACCATTTTGTTATATTGACAATTTCAAAAAACTGTTCATACTTATCTTATGGGCATAGTATTCTGACAAATGTGCCCCCATCGTCTAGTGGTTTAGGACATCTCTCTTTCAAGGAGGCAACGGGGATTCGACTTCCCCTGGGGGTAGGGTATTACGAAAGGAAGTGGATCAAGGATTATTAAGAAATATGGAATTTCTTCTTCCTGGGTCGATGCCCGAGCGGTTAATGGGGACGGACTGTAAATTCGTTGACAATATGTCTACGCTGGTTCAAATCCAGCTCGGCCCAATAATTCACTGATCCGCCATGAAATGATATTACCCTTTTGTTCTGTTTTCTAGAAATGCCTGATACAAAAAACAAAAAAGAAAACAAAAAAGAAAAAAAAAAATTTCTGCTATATCCTTACTTGTATTTTATTTACTTTCTTTTTTTTTTCTTTTTTTCCTACAAATTCTGATCTTGTTAATGACCTAGATTCATATCAGGATTTGTAAATAGAAAGTCTAAGAAAAAGAATTATTTAAAGATATAAACAAAAAAGACTTTTCTTTCTTTTCTTTTCATTTTCATTGAAAGATTGATTCTCAATCGATTTGATTTATTTGAAATAACGAAAAGATGACTAGTAATTTGTGTCATTATCACTAAAGTGGATATCCATGCGGATATCCATATTACCACTTGCCTCTCTCTTATAACGGGGCCGATTCCAATTCCAATTCAAAATCGAAATAGAACGGGTTTGAATGAAATCATAAGAATTGCTGTACACTTTATTTATTTTCGATTTTATTTCCCTGGGATTGTAGTTCAATTGGTTAGAGCACCGCCCTGTCAAGGCGGAAGCTGCGGGTTCGAGCCCCGTCAGTCCCGACGTATTCAAATCCAACAATCCAACCAAAAAAATATATCAATTCCGCTTTCTATTTTCTTTTCTGTAAATAAGGGGACAAATAGTAGAATTTTTTTCTCAAAGAGAAGGGGGTCCTTCTTTTTTCTTTTATTTTTATTACTTTACTTTTTTTCATCAAAGTAAATCAAAGTAAATAGAAATATGGGAGTTCCACTTTTTTTAACTAATAGCGACGGAAATGGATCGAGACATAATATTCAGGATTTCAAGAGATATGGTGCCGAGTTTGCCTTTTTCGGTTTCTCCCAACCTGCGTAATGAAATCGAATCGAGTACCATATCGTATCTTTCCCGATAGTACATACTCAAATCCAATTTTTCTTTGTACGATACAAAATGAATCGAATTTTTTTGGAATTCTTTTAATTGGAAAAGTCTCCTCTTTTTTGACTCCGATTTTGCTCAATTACTAATTTGAATTTGAAATAATCTATCTCATTCAAATTGTACACTGAAGTTTTGATATATTATATTTATTCCATTACTAATCTTTATCGCACCTTTTTCCAATAAGATTAGATCATTAAAAAAGGAGTTTAGAACTTAACTTCCCCTTCTCCATTTCGCTTCTATTATTTGGATTTGTTTGGAACCAATGTAAGTGGAAAGGCGGTTAGATGATACTTCGTGAGATGATTGGACAAAGACAAAGAAAGAAGGCAATAGTTGTTTTTTATAGAAACAAAAAAAAGAATGAAAAAAAAGAAAAAAAAAAAAATTTAAAATTAAAATAAAGTAACGAAATTTTCGATTGGGTCAAGAATCCTTTTTTTTTGGATTCGGTATGAATAAACGATCTTTCTATGTTATACTATTCAATTCTCGATGAGGAATCAATTTGATAGGTCAGATATTGTTATTCATGATATTTATCCGATTCGATATCATCGAGATAGAATTTATCTCATTGAATTTAGAGGCAAAAAATTTATCATCTCTATGGGATTAAATCCCGAGTTATTGTGAAGTAAAGAAAAACAAAAGGATGAGATTATGGAAGTCAATATTCTCGCATTTATTGCTACTGCACTGTTCATTCTAGTTCCTACTGCTTTTTTACTTATAATATATGTAAAAACTGTTAGTCAAAGTAATTAATTTGAACGAAACTTGACGTCTTAGTTCTTAATCAATATCAATGATTAAAAACATAAATAAAAAGGATTCAAAATTTTTGTTTTAGACGAAATATGCGGACTAGAATAGTATCCTATGAGATCCGATAGTATGGGTAGAAAGAAATATCTATTTCTTTCTACCCATACTATCTTTTTTTGTTATTCGAGTTTATAAAGTTGTACTGTATAAAAATATAGGTTTAATAGAAATCAATCGAAAATGGCATCTTCATTTTCATACATTTAGATATTCATTATCTATATGGAATGTACATAAGGTCCCAATTCGATTTGTTTTCCTCATCTATTTGATTTGTGTTGATTCACATTAATCTTAATCTGAAATAGTCGAAAGAAAGGCACTTCTGACTCTTACGATTCTAATTCCTGGATTTCGGATTATTTGAAATTTCCTATTCAAATTTCAATAGGAATCTTCGAATCTATTAAAATAATCAAATCAAAGAAAAGGAAAAAAAAAAGAGTCTAGATAGACTCTATTAATAAAAGAAAATCAATAAATCTTATTTTAGTATTCTTAAGTGATTAAACGATTGTCAAATCATCCAAAGAATGGAGTTTTAGAAAAACTTTTTAGATTTCGCCGAAAAGCATTAGTAAACTCCGTCGGTTTTGAATCTTTGAATCATCATATGAAATGAGTCAAGTCAATAAAGTATAGCATAAATAGGATTTTTAAAATACTCAAAAAAATAGTAAAGTTAAGTAATAAGCGCACAACGCAATATGTGACTTCTTTAAGAAAATATCTTAGGATGTGTATTATCTCGTTGGAGGACCACTATGTCTATCTTATTTCCCACGGAAACCCGTTATATTTAATTAACTAAAAAGAAATTACTTGAAATTTTCAAAATTTCAAAAGGAAAGACTTTCTTTCTTTTATCTTTGAACAAGAAAAAGGCAAACAAATAAAAAGTAAAAAAGGTTCTTCTAGTCCTCATTGACTAGAATTGTCAATATATAATTCTAGTTAACGGTCGGTTTAGCGAAATAGAAAATTTAAGAAGAATTCGTTTGGAATAAATTTCCTCTCATTTTGATTCCTTTTACTTTGTTTGCGAAATAGAAAACACGGGAATCATTCAAATATTTGTTTGATTATATTAATCAGGGTCTTTCTCGTCTATTCAAGAATAGACGAAATTATTCAACCCAAATCCGACTTGAATAGAATTTCGAAATGAAGATTTTTTTTAATTCAATTTCGAAATTTGTAAGAATTTCGAAATTGAATTAATTGAATGCAAAATTCTTTGCAGAATGATCTATAAAACAATTGATAGAGTTTTATTTCTCAACTCAATTAGGAGTATCCCTAGAGTCCACTTCTTCCCCATACTACGAGTGAAAGGGAAAATGTAAAGACTACCATTAAAGCAGCCCAACCGAGACTTACTATATCCATGTGAATTATGTCCCCTATCTCTATGAATATGAAGGAATTTTTCCAGTATTGTTCACTTTGTTTATTGTTCACTAATAATAGTAGTCGAACCGCCGGTGCGGAGTCAAAAAAAAAGTATTTTGGCCAATACCATTGATGAAATAATACAAAAAATCCAATTTATCTTAAGAAGTTCTTATTATATTATTTATAATTTTTATTTTGGTAGAATCGGTAAAGATTAAGCACAAATCTTTATAGGCAGCCACGCTCTTGGAAGTCTCAAGAGTCATTTTTTTCCTCCTTCCTCCGCGTTTTTTTCTATTGGGAAAAAATTGAAGCAGTTATATCAGCAAAACGAACTAAGGCATTTCGTCTCTTTTGTTGATCAGGCGACACCCAAGATTCGAACTGGGGAACGAGGATTTGCAGTCCTTCGCCTTACCACTCGGCCATGCCGCCACAACTAAGGGGATTTCGAGTCCCCCAGTCGCCAACCAACCATTTAACTACAGACAGAGTATTTGTAGTCCCCAACCAACGACTGTAAAGGGGATTTTGAGTCCCCCAGTCGCCAACCAACCATTTAATTACCGAAGAGCTCGATTTGGCTATTCTATATTATATGATTTTGCGATTTGGATATTCTATATTATACGATTTTGCGATTTGGATATTCTATATTATACGATTTTGCGATTTGGATATTCTATATTATAGAATTTTCATATTCTATATTATATATAGAATCTATCTATATGTTAATCCCTTTTTTCTTCTCGATTTTCATATTCTATATTATTTCATATTCTATATTATATATAGAATCTATCTATATGTCAATCCCTTTTTTCTTCTCGATTTTCATATTCTATATTATATATAGAATCTATCTATATGTCAACCCCAGCTAGAACAGATATAGAATATAAAAGTATCCTCATAAAAATGAATTTATTGTCTTAATAATACCGGTCCTTATCCCATTTTATGCGCAGATTAGATAAGTTCAGTGGATTCGAGAAGTTCATAACCAAAAAATAACTAAAAATACCGGAAGAAATAAAGTCAAATTCTTACGAAGAAGCCCTTTGAATGATGAATGTATGGATTCGCGCATAGAAAAAGAGGTTAACCACCTCCCATTGCGTATTGATGCTTATCGGGTATAGAATAGATCTGCTTCTCTTTGTTCCTACAAATGGAATTGGAACGTTATGACTAAAATACTAAACAGGATAGAAAAAGGATTAATCCTTTATTCGGGATAATTCACTGAACAAAGGGGGATCCATAACATAGTTTTTTCTAGTGTCTAGTGTAATAAAGTTACATAGTGTTTATTTTTCGTTAATATTAATAATTATTAGTACGTTAATATTTAAATATTAATAATTTTAATATTACTAATTAATTAAGGGGTATTTCCATGGGTTTACCTTGGTATCGTGTTCATACCGTCGTATTGAATGATCCCGGTCGTTTGCTATCTGTTCATATAATGCATACAGCTTTGGTTGCCGGCTGGGCCGGTTCGATGGCTCTATATGAATTAGCCGTTTTTGATCCCTCTGACCCAGTTCTGGATCCAATGTGGAGACAAGGTATGTTCGTAATACCCTTCATGACTCGGTTAGGGATAACCAATTCGTGGGGTGGTTGGAGTATCACAGGTGGAACTATAACGAATCCAGGTATTTGGAGTTATGAGGGTGTGGCTGGGGCGCATATTGTCTTTTCTGGCTTGTGCTTCTTGGCAGCTATCTGGCATTGGGTGTTTTGGGATCTAGAAATATTTTGTGATGAGCGTACAGGAAAACCTTCTTTAGATTTGCCTAAGATCTTTGGAATTCATTTATTTCTCTCAGGAGTGGCTTGTTTTGGGTTTGGCGCTTTTCATGTAACTGGATTGTATGGTCCTGGAATATGGGTGTCCGATCCTTATGGACTAACTGGAAAGGTACAATCTGTAAATCCGGCGTGGGGTGTGGAAGGTTTTGATCCCTTTGTTCCGGGAGGAATAGCCTCTCATCATATTGCAGCGGGGACTCTGGGCATATTGGCCGGCTTATTCCATCTTAGTGTCCGTCCGCCCCAACGGCTATACAAGGGATTACGTATGGGAAATATTGAAACCGTGCTTTCCAGTAGTATCGCGGCTGTCTTTTTTGCAGCTTTTGTTGTTGCTGGAACTATGTGGTATGGTTCAGCAACTACCCCGATTGAATTATTTGGTCCCACTCGTTATCAATGGGATCAAGGATACTTCCAGCAAGAAATATATCGAAGAGTTGGTGCTGGGCTAGCCGAAAATCAAAGTTTATCCGAAGCTTGGTCTAAAATTCCTGAAAAATTAGCCTTTTATGATTACATTGGAAATAATCCGGCAAAGGGTGGATTGTTCAGAGCGGGCTCAATGGACAACGGGGATGGAATAGCTGTTGGGTGGTTAGGACATCCTATCTTTAGAGATAAAGAAGGACGTGAACTTTTTGTACGTCGTATGCCTACGTTTTTTGAGACATTTCCAGTTGTTTTGATAGACGAAGACGGAATTGTTAGAGCTGATGTTCCTTTTCGAAGGGCAGAATCGAAGTATAGTGTCGAACAAGTAGGTGTAACTGTTGAGTTTTACGGTGGCGAACTAAATGGAGTCAGTTATAGTGATCCTACTACTGTGAAAAAATATGCTAGACGCGCTCAATTAGGTGAAATTTTTGAATTAGATCGTGCTACTTTAAAATCCGACGGTGTTTTTCGTAGCAGTCCCCGGGGTTGGTTTACTTTTGGACATGCTTCGTTTGCTCTGCTTTTTTTCTTCGGACATATTTGGCATGGCGCTCGAACCTTGTTCAGAGATGTTTTTGCTGGTATTGATCCAGATTTAGACGCTCAAGTGGAATTTGGAGCATTCCAAAAACTTGGGGATCCAACTACAAGAAGACAAGCAGTTTGATATAGCATTGATCTTGTACTTTTCGTTTCCATTTTTGTAATTTGACAATTTGACATAGGGTATCGGGGACACCTTGATTTGACTTGCCACTTTTCTTTGACTTTTGCTCTTTTTTTTATCCGGGGGACAATCCCAACTAAACAGGTATGGAAGCTATAATTGTAAACCACAATCGAATCTATGGAAGCATTGGTTTATACATTCCTTTTAGTCTCGACTCTAGGAATAATTTTTTTCGCTATCTTTTTTCGAGAACCCCCTAAAGTTCCAACTAAAAAGGAAAGGTAAAATGATTTTTTATTATCTTAATTGAAGTAAAGAATTGAAGTAGAGAGCCCCCCAATTAATATTGGGGGGCTCTCTACTTCAACTAGTCCCCGTGTTCTTCGAACGGATCTCTTAGTTGTTGGGAGGGTTGCCCAAAAGCAGTATATAAGGCATACCCGGTAAAACTTACAAGTAAACCAGATATAGAGATGGCGACTAGTGTTGCTGTTTCCATTATTAATTATTATAGAATTCTCTTTATTTTAAGACCACAATGGATCTATGATAAGATGATTTATTTACAACGGAATGGTATACAAAGTCAACAAATCTTAATTAATACAAAATAGGATTTATGGCTATACAAAGTGTAGAGGGTAGTGGTTCAAGACGAACAATTGTAGGGAATTTATTGAAACCGTTGAATTCAGAATATGGTAAAGTAGCTCCGGGATGGGGAACTACTCCTTTGATGGGCGTCGCAATGGCTCTATTTGCGATATTCCTATCTATTATTTTAGAGATTTATAATTCTTCCGTTTTACTGGATGGGATTTCAATGAATTAGATTTACAAGAATCACTAAGTCCCATCTTTTTTTTTAATATTTCATTTTAATGCTTAATACAAAGTGAAATATTTGGGTCTCGGTTTTTTTAGCCTAATCCTATTCTATTTTTCTATTCTATTTTGGTAGTTTGATCGTGGAATCCCTTTCTTTTTTGGTATTTCTGGAATATGAGTGTGCGACTTGTTATAAAAGATCCTATTAATAGTGCAGAAAATGAGTCTGTCATCTTATCTTGATAAAGATGGTTTTTTATCTCGTCAGATATTTATTCTAGTATCTGGAGCACGGAATATATGAAATGGATTACGAAGTATTAGAACTATGATTCATACTTAATATTCAGATCCCGCGGCCAAACTACAAAAAATTTCAAAAAATGCGAAAGTCTAAATGAAAAGATTTTTGAAACTCTTTGTCTATGCTTATCTCATTTTGATAAAAATAAAAAGACAACTCTCTCTTTGGATTTTTCGTCATTATATTTATTCATTCCATAAGTGATGATACGACGATTCTTGCTCAGGGAATCTTTGTACTAACTTTAAAAGTTTTTTTGAATCATCGTGGTTCTAGTATGAATCTGAGGTTTCCGATGGATTTATAGAATCTTAACAAGAAAATTCCTATCAATCAATAATAAAAATAAAGAAAACACCGGTAAGGCTGCATTACATAAACAAAAAAAAAATACTCAATCAAAGAAAAAATCAAATGGGTAAATAGAAGATTCAAGAGGCCTGTAAGGATCAACATCAAGAAATGAATGAGCCGACTTGACATTTTAGCATTATAACCACAAAGAAGAGTTTTCGAATTTTTCTTTTTTCATTTTTCTCTCTTCCAAGAGAATTCTTGAATCATAGCATTAAGAAGTTTCGATTACACATATCTATTTCAACAAGTATTTGGGGTTTTCTGTTTGAGCTGTACGAGATGAAATTTTCATATACGGTTCTCAGAGGGGGAGTTTTCTTGGTTTACCTATCTCAATAAAGTCTATGATTGGTTCGAAGAACGTCTCGAGATTCAGGCGATTGCAGACGATATAACTAGTAAATATGTTCCTCCCCATGTCAATATATTTTATTGTTTAGGAGGAATTACCCTTACTTGTTTTTTAGTCCAAGTAGCTACAGGGTTTGCTATGACTTTTTACTATCGTCCGACCGTTACTGAAGCTTTTGCTTCTGTTCAATATATAATGACTGAAGTTAACTTTGGTTGGTTAATCCGGTCTGTTCATCGATGGTCAGCAAGTATGATGGTACTAATGATGATCCTACATGTATTTCGTGTGTATCTCACAGGTGGCTTTAAAAAACCTCGTGAATTAACTTGGGTTACAGGTGTGGTTCTTGGTGTATTGACAGCATCCTTTGGCGTAACTGGTTATTCTTTACCTTGGGACCAAATTGGTTATTGGGCAGTAAAAATTGTAACAGGCGTGCCGGAAGCTATTCCTATAATAGGATCCCCTTTAGTAGAGTTATTGCGTGGAAGTGCTAGTGTAGGACAATCAACTTTGACTCGTTTTTATAGTTTACATACTTTTGTATTACCTCTTCTTACTGCCGTATTTATGTTAATGCATTTTCTAATGATACGTAAGCAAGGTATTTCGGGTCCTTTATAAACATAAACAATATAGATAATAGATATTAGTAATCAATCATTGATCGATTGGGGGAGGGAGAATAGTATTTTATTGCTACAAATATGGATTATTGAAAAGAATAAAACATGTATTTAGATATTTCTCTTCAACTACATTATATTATTTCTTTGAAATAATGAATAGTTGAAGCGAATTCTCCTAAGAAAAAGATGGATTATGGGAGTGTTTGACTTGGACTATTGATTTGGCCGTGCAGATATATGATATGTCTTTATCCGCCACATTGGAATCCACAACCAAATGTGTCTTTGTTCTAACCACTCCGTAAGCCATATACTCTATTTAGGATAGGTTGGTTCACTTAAAGAGAATTTTTTCTATGATCCGATCCAAGCATGTCGTGCATGAGCAGGCCCCGTAAAATCCAGTGGAATAAGTGATGTAGTAGAATCCATATATTCTATTTTTTAGCTATTTTACTTACTTAAATATACTTATCTAAAGTATCTTTAGTATTTCGTTTTTTTATTCATTTTTTTTTTTATTTACTTACTACTTAGTATACTTAATAGTATGGAAATGCACCCATTTTCTTTGTATTGACTCCATTTCTGATACTATCGGGGTGAAACAGCGGATCTAAAGAATGACAGAGGCGAAACCATATTAGTAACAAGTAAATTCTTTGTATACAAAAAATATCGATATTTTTTTGTAGATAAAGTCCAAAGGTCTAAGACGACCCAAAAAGCACTTGGTCATTATTACCTTTATTATTACCTTTATAGGCCCACTTGGGTAATGAGCATTTATTTACTTGTAAGAACCTAAGTCCTTGCGATGGATGATTGCAATTTTTGAAAAAGGAATCCAGTTCTTTTTTTTTCATAAAATCATTCATATATGTGTAGCTATGGATAATATATTGATTGATTTTATAACATCTAGAGATCTCTATTTTTGCATATGGATACTTTTGGTTCGTTTGATTCTTGCTCGAGCCGGATGATGAAAAATTATCATATCCGGTTCTTTCGGAGGATGGATTGATAAGAATTCACCTATCCCAATAACAAAAAAACCTGACCTGAATGATCCTGTATTAAGAGCTAAATTGGCTAAAGGAATGGGGCATAATTATTACGGAGAACCCGCATGGCCTAATGACCTTTTATATATTTTTCCAGTAGTAATTCTAGGTACTATTGCATGTAATGTAGGATTAGCGGTTCTAGAACCATCAATGATTGGCGAACCCGCGGATCCATTTGCAACTCCTTTGGAAATATTGCCCGAATGGTATTTCTTTCCCGTATTTCAAATACTTCGTACAGTACCTAATAAGTTATTAGGTGTTCTTTTAATGGTTTCAGTACCCGCGGGATTATTAACAGTACCCTTTTTGGAAAATGTTAATAAATTCCAAAATCCATTTCGTCGTCCAGTGGCGACAACTGTCTTTTTGATTGGTACCGTAGCGGCCCTTTGGTTAGGTATTGGAGCAACATTACCTATTGATAAATCCCTAACTTTAGGTCTTTTTTAAATTGATTCAATTTGAAAATAAAATAGTACGATGTGTGTATCTAGGGAATAGTCACTTCAAGGTGAATTCTCCCTAGATAACACCTATTCAATAGATATATCTTTAGGAAAAAAAATCGAAAAAAAAAAGGGATGAAAATGAATATAAATCCAGCGGCTTTAAAATTGATTTTTTAGTAAATCAATTGCGAAATGCTTTTCCATTTCTAGAATGCTTAATATATGTTTTACATCTTCCATGCGAAAATGTTCAATTTTCATAAGGTCTTCTTGACTGTTCTTCAAAAGGTCCGATAATGTATGGATATTGGACCTTTTGAGACAATTATAGATCTTAGGAGTCAATTCTAATTGGTCAATAAAAATCGATTTTAATGGTATTTCTTTTTTATTTTTCCTTAGTTTAGCCAATTTATCATGAAAAGTAAAAAGGGGTAAAGTAATTTTGTGTTGATTTTTTTCTAAATGTAAGTTTTCTTTTTCTACATGTAGAAAGGGAAGAAATAAATCAATTAAATTTCGGGAGGCTTCATGAAGTGCTTCTTTAGGAGTTAAACTTCCATTTGTCCATATTTCGAGAAAAAGTATCTCTTGCTTTTCATTTCCATTTCCATAATAATAAACATTATGATTCACATTTCGAACAGGCATGCATACAGCATCTATGGAATAACTTCCGTCTTGAAGATTTTGTGTCGGTTTTATACAATAGCCACGATTCCTCTCAATTTGTAATTCAATACACAAATCAATTGGTTCCCTTAGGCTAGCGATATGTTGTGTATTATCAAGGATTTCCACAGAAGGCGGTAAGATGATGTCTTGAGCAGTTACATATCCAGGACCTTTGACACAAATAGACGCGTCACGAGTTCCATATAAATTGCTTCTCAATACAATTTCTTTCAAATTCATTAATATTTCATGTACTGATTCTTGAATACCCCCTATAGTAGAAAATTCGTGTGGTATTTTCTCAGATTTTGCACGTGTGATACATGTTCCTTCTATTTCTCCAAGCAAAGCTCTTCGCATCGCAATGCCTATTGTGTCGGCTTGACCTTTCATAAGTGGAGACAGAATAAAACGTCCATAATAAAGACGTTTACTGTCAACTCTCGATTCAACACACTTCCACTGTAGTGTTCGAGTAGATATTCTGACTTTCTCTCGAACCATAATAAGATTCCTCTTTTTGTTATAAAATCCTTGAATTTTTTATTTCTCTTGAAATCTCTTCAATGTTTATTTGCGTCTTTTTTTAGGAGGCCTGCAGCCATTATGGGGCATAGGGGTTACATCCCGGACGAAATTTAATATTATACCACTTCGACAAATAGCTCTTAATGCCGCATCTCTTCCGCGACCCGGACCCTTTATCAGGACTTTCGCTCGTTGCATACCTTGATCCATTGCTATCTGAATAGCATCTTTTGCTATGGTTTGAGCGGCAAAAGGTGTCCCCTTTCTTGGGCCCTTGAATCGACAAGTGCCCGCGGAGGACCAATAGATCACCCGACCCCGCACATCTGTAACGGTTACAATAGTATTGTTAAAACTTGCTTGGATATGAATAACTCCCTTTGGTATTTTAGGTGTATTTTTACGAGGACGTCTTTTCCTGCGCCAAGCAAGTCTTGTTACAAATTTTACCATATTTTATTATCTCAAAAAAAAGTCCGAGACCTATGGATATATCCATTTCGTGTCAAAATAGATCCTTTTTTTTTTTATTTGTATTTATCTATCAGATCCTTTAGATAGTCCTTTTCTTTATTTTGACAAATTATCCTTGTCTTTGTTTATGTCTCGGGTTAGAGCAAATTACTCTAATTCGTCCCTTTCTACGTATTAGTCGACATTTTCCACAAATTTTACGAGCGGAGGGCCTTATTTTCATATTTTGCGTTCCTTAATTTTGAATATACAGACTTTTTTTTGAAGAAAAAGAGTTTTTTTTTTTTTCAATCTTGATTGAATTGTATCCCCATAAAAAAAAGAAATATTGAAGTTCAAAAATTACCTAATCTTTCGAATTGTTGTTCTGGAGTCTCTAAATTAGACGCTCTCCTCTCCGGTCGAATCATAATTATAATGAGGCTTATTGACTCTATTTCCTGGTGGTATAAAACAAAACTTTCTTAGGTCTTTCTTGAAACAGAACCTAAAACAGAACCTAAAACAGGATCTTCATTATCTAAAGGAACCCGTAACATACCCTTCCCTTGGAAAGTGATTCAGTAAGTAAACCTTTGTGAATTTCTTTTTATTCTTTATATTCTTTATATTCTATATCCTTCGATTCTATAATATAGAATAAAAAATAAGGATATTCTATATAAAATAAAACTATCTTGAAGTATCCGCAAATTTAATGTAGCAGCAATGCTATTCAAATCTCGGACTTGTTCTTTTTTTTTACAAAAAAAATCCAAATAGATATAATTTGGATATCAGAAGGATTACCATATGTGACACAAGATTTCTCCGCCGATTCTTTTTAGTCGAGCCTCTCGATCTGTCATTATACCCCGAGAAGTCGAAAGAATTACAATTCCCATCCCGTCTAAAATTCTAGGAATTTGTTGATACTTAGAATAGATTCGTAAACCGGGTCGACTAATCTGTTTTAATTTAAGACTAGTTCTATATTGTTTTTTTTTAGTTTTTCTATGTCGTCTATGTCGTAAGGTTAAAACCAAGAAATTTTTGTTGTCTTCCTGATGTTTCCTCACATTTTCAATAAAACCTTCTCGTAAAAGGATTTTCACAAAGTTTTCAGTGATATTAGTAGATACTATTCGAACGATTCCTTTTCCGCCCATGTCAGCATTTCGTATAGAGGTTATTATATTAGCAATTGTGTCTTGACTCATTATAAACTAACATTTTGAGTTTTGATATAATTAACATTGTCTTTTTGCTTTTGTTTTTTTTAATTCATATTCATGAATTTTTTTATTAAGGTATATACGTTAAACATAATCTACTAATTAATTTGATTAATCGGTTGAATTCAAATACTATAATCAAATAGTCTAACTATATAATGTTTTCTATCTCATCTTACAATGCTTTTCTAACGCTTTATCTTATAATACTTCAGGTGCTAATGAAACTATTTTTGTGAAATTGACCTGCCTCAATTCCTCGGCAATCGGGCCAAAAATTCGACTTCCCTTTGGATTTCCTTTTTGATCAATGACAACTGCAGCATTATCATCATATCGTATTATAATGCCGCAGTCGCGTTTGAGTTGTTTCCGAGTACGTACAATTACAGCTCTGATCACTTCGGATTTTTCTAGAGTGGAATTGGGTGCTACTTCCTTGATCACAGCAATAATAACGTTGCCAATATGACCGTATCCCCGATTACCAGCCCCGAGGATTCGAATACACATCAATTTTCGGGCTCCGCTGTTATCTGCTACATTCAAATAGGTCTGAGATTGGATCATATCATTTTTTTAATCTGTTATTTTAATGCAAAAGAAAAAAAAAAGAAATATTGTTTGTCCAAAAATAAAAAAAGAAACTTACAATTTTTTTTCATTCCAAAGTCCCTTTTTTCTTTGGTTCTATATTCCTATTTTAAAATAATGAATTGAGTTCGTATAGGCATTTTGGATGCTGCTATTGAGATAGCTTTTCTGGCCATATTTTCTGCTACTCCGCCCATTTCATAAAGTATTTTACCTGGTTTAACGACAGCTACCCAATATTCGGGATCTCCTTTCCCCGAACCCATACGTGTTTCTGCGGATCTTATCGTAACTGGTTTATCGGGAAATATACGTATCCATATTTTTCCACCGCGGCGTATATTTCGTGTCATTGCCCGACGGCCTGCTTCTATTTGTCTAGACGTAATCCAAGCGGGTTCAAGTGCCTGAAGAGCATATCTACCGAAACAAATACGATTACCTCGATAAGACATTCCTTTCATTCTCCCTCTATGGTGTTTACGGAATCTGGTTCTTTTAGGGTTATAGTTGATCATTGGTTCACAATTCCATCTCTATTACAGAACTGGACATGAGAGTTTCTTCTCATCCAGCTCCTTGCGAATGAAATAATTATAAAAATATACATATAGTTGATGAGTAATAGATTGAATCATTAGATTCTTTAAGATTTCATCTAATCTATTTATTCGAAATTTGTATCTATTTTTTTATATAGAACTACGTATTCTATGTCAATTCTAGATTGATAGATAATTTGAAATTCAAATTTGTAGATAATTATTTTATATAATTTATGTATAATGGACTTTTTTTCTTATAATCTTCTAATGATAATTTATGTATAATGGACTTTTTTTCTTATAATCTTCTAATGATAATGAATCTATATCTATATTTATTATGATGATATCAGATCACTTAAAATTTAGAAATCCAATAACATAAAAAAACCTTCGCGGGCGAATATTTACTCTCTTCCGTTTTTACTTTATTTCTAGGGTTATCCCCAAACTTCTCCTCTCAAAAAAAAAAAAATGGATTGTTTCTTGGTTCGTTTCGCCATCCTGCCCGTTAAAAAAATATTAAGATTTATTTTCACTAGAATCTTATGTCTTTACAGGTTCCGTCGTTCCCATCGCTTCTCGGTTAATGGTTAGGTCTTAATTCTATAATGAAGCCTCCAATCCAATTTTTTCTTGAGCCAATTTTATCAGTCTTTATTGGCTCGAGGCTCTTAATTTTTTGTTTTATGAGTAGGATTTTGACTATCAATAAATAGCTATTGGTGCTTTATTACATTAGCTTTTACGAGATGACTCGTAGACCTTACATATTGGAATCATATATCATTAATTTTTTTTTCTTTCTCTCACCCTATCATTTATCTGTATAATTTTTGATTTTGCTTTACAATTCATAATCAAATTGCTTTTTTTTATTTATGTAATGTAAAAAAGAGTAAAAAAGATTGTAATTCCTACAATACAAAGGCCAATATATCATATCTTGACTGCTTTTTTGAATCCAGATCCAGATAATGTGAAGCGATGAGTTGGTTATTAATTCTATATTTATTCATTCATAGTATTGATCAGTCTATTTTTTTAAGATTGACCTTTACCTTTAAAAACCAACGGGTCACACACTAAGCATAGCAAGTACATTAAATAATCAATCGAATTTTTTATTTTATTTAACCTTATAGAATTTTCGAATTTTTCTTTTTTTGATTGGTCAGAAAAAGAATGAAAGAATTTATCATTTTTTGTTCTATCAAAGATATCAAAGAAAGGGTATAATGGAAAGATTAAGTCAAGTAAAGGTTGACTATTCTGCGTCTAAAATATCCAAATTTTTAGGCCTAATGCCCCATAAATAGTTCGAACCGTATAGGAGCAATAATCAATTTTAGCTCGAAGGGTTTGTAAAGGAACCCTACCCTCTCTAATCCATTCGATGCGTGCCATGTCTTTTCCGCCAAGGCGCCCTGCAATTTGTACTTGAATTCCTTTTGTATCGGCGCGCTTGGCTAATTCAATAGCCTTTTTTATTGCTTTGCGAAATGAAACTCGATTCTTTAATTGTTCGGCTATAAATTCTGCAAGAATATTAGGATCCTTGTAAGGCTTTGGAATTCTTGTAAGATTAATGTTCAGTTTTTGATTTATAGGATTAAGTTCTTTTTGTACAATCATCTGTAATTCTTCGATTACATTCATCTTCTTCAATTCTTCCATTACATTCATCTGGAATTCCTTGATTTTTTTAGGGTTCCTTTCTATTAATAATTTTTGGAATCCCAGATATATTCTAACCTGAATCACATCAATTCGTTTTTGAATCTCTATACGTGAAATCCCTACAACACCAGAAGGAATTTTGATATTCTTTTGTACATAATTTTGGATAGAGTTTCTTATTTTCTTATCTTCTTGAAGACCCTGAGAATAATTTTTTGGTTGTGCAAACCAAAGAGAATGATGATTTTGAGTTGTACCAAGTCGGAAACCGAGTGGATTTATTTTTTGTGCCATAATCTCCCATTACTATAATATATATCATGAAATGTCATATTTGTGGACTTTTTTTTACTTATTCGAAGTTTTAAGCATATCTTATATTCTTCATATAAATATAAGGATATATCTTTCAATACAATATTTATATGACAAGTTCGTTTTTTTATCGTAGAACCTCGTCCTCTTGTTAATAAACAAGGATCCATATTCTCTTTCTTCTCTTTCTTCTTGTTCTTTGTTCTACTATTCATTTTCATTTCAAAAAAGAATCTATATCTATAAAAAAAGTCAAAAAACTATTTAGTAAAAAAACGATTACTTTTCCAATTCCTTTTTTTTAACTTTTATCCAATTCCTTTTAACTTTTATTTTAACTTTTAAAAGTTTCAAAATAATCAAACTAACGACGAGATTTATTATCATTTTTTGGATGCCCCTTGAAAGAAAGAGTAGGTGAAAATTCTCCCAATTTATGACCCACCATATAATCTGTTATATAAATAGGTATTTTTTCTTTTCCATTATGGATAGCGATAGTATGGCCAATCATTGTAGGTATGATGGTGGATGCCCGGGACCACGTTACTATTATTTGTTTTTCCGCCTTTGTGTTAAGTTTCTTTATTTTTCTTAATAAATGATTTGCTACAAAAGGATTTTTTTTTAGCGAACGTGTCACAGTGAATTTCTCCTATTTTCTTTTTATTTTATTTTTTTTTAGAAGAAACAAATTCGATTTTCTCTCCTATTTACTACGGCGACGAAGAATCAAATTATCACTATATTTCTTCCTTTTTCTACTTCTTCTTCCAAGTGCCGGATAACCCCAAGGGGTTGCGGGTTTTTTTCTACCAATCGGGGCCCTCCCCTCACCACCCCCATGGGGATGGTCTACAGGGTTCATAACTACTCCTCTTACTACAGGACGTTTACCTAGCCAACATTTTGATCCGGCTCTACCCAAACTTTTTTGTTTCACCCCGGCATTCCCTACTTGTCCGACTGTTGCTGAGCAGTTTTTGGATATTAAACGAACCTCCCCAGAAGGTAGTTTTAATGTGGCCGATTTCCCCTCTTTTGCAATCAGTTTCGCTACAGCACCCGCAGCTCTAGCTAATTGTCCACCCTTTCCAAGTGTGATTTCTATGTTATGTATGGCCGTGCCTAAGGGCATATCGGTTGAAGTAGATTCTTCTTTTTGATCAATCAAAACCTCTTCCCAAACTGTACAAGCTTCTTCCAAAGCATACGGCTTTCTGGGTGTAGATGATGATATCTATACAGGTGGATCTTCTATATCGTAAAATGAAGTAAAGTACTACATGAGTGGATATATAGGAATCCAAATCTGCCGAATCACTCATGTTATGCTCTTCTACATCCTAGGTCTTCCCGTTCCTTCATCTGGCTTATGTTCTTCATGTAGCATTCAGACCGAATGACTCTATGAAATTACGTCGATACTTCCACATATGTCGATACTTCCACATACGTCGATACTTCCACATATTGGGGGTAACGTAGGAGACATCTCTATTTTTCCCCCGGGGAATCTTTAGAATTCCCACTGCTTAGCTTTCAATTCGCCTCTGACCATCAAATGAAATGTGAATACCCCGTCCTCCTCTCTTTGAAACAAGGGGCGCTTCTGGTTCTGTCGGTGCTTGAAACAATTTGGTTTTCTCCATATTACTATATCTCTAGAGTCAATAATTTGATATTTGATATGAGGAACTACTGAACTCAATCACTTGCTGCCGTTACTCTTCAGTTTTCTGTTGAGGTCTATCCTGTAGAGGTACTCAATTTGGATCAGTGATCGATTTCTAGGTTTCGTCGTAAACCTAATTGGTTACTTCCAATTACGTAAATCCATAGTTCAAACCGCACTCAAAGGTAGGGCATTTCCCATTTTTATAGGAACTTCTGTACCAGAAATAATGGTATCTCCAATTAGAGTCCCTCTGGGATGTAAAATATATCTCTTCTCACCATCCCCATAGTGTATGAGACAAATGTATGCATTTCGATTAGGGTCGTATTCTATGGTTACGATTCTACCATATATGTCTTTTTCATTCCGTCGAAAATCGATTTGACGGTATAGACGCTTATGACCTCCCCCTCTATGCCTTGCGGTAATGATTCCTCTGGCATTACGGCCTTTACCACAACGATGCTGTCCATAGATCAAATTCTTTCGTGTATTTCGCGTATTGGATTTCACTTGACTGTCTACGGCTCCATTGCGTGTGCTCGGGGTAGAAGTTTTGTATAAATGTCTCGTCATGCTATTAAGTATTTTGATTTTAGTTCTTTTCTTTACTAAGAGGTGGAATAGAATAACCCGGTTGAAGCGTAATGATCATACGCCTGTAATGCATTGTATGTCCCATAATAGGTCTCATTCTTCTACCCTTTCCCGGGAGTCGATGGCTATTCATAGCCATTACCTTGACACCAAAGAAGAGTTCGACCCAATGCTTTATTTCTGTCCTAGTTGATCCTGATTCGACATTAAAAGTATATTGATTTTTCCCCAATAACCGAATACTTTTGTCTGTAAATACTGCATATTGGATTCCATCCATAAATCGATTTTCTTCCCTATGAGTTCGAGTCTCAATAAGAATGCTAGTTCTTACTGTTCATATGTTATGATATGAATATACCACACCAATTCGTTATGTATGGATGATGAGATTCCATTGATACAGAGCCAATTCCAATAGACTTATTGGAGGGTCCCATTGGTGTGCATCCAGTAGGAATTGAACCTACGAATTCGCCAATTATGAGTTGGGTGCTTTAACCATTCAGCCATGGATGCTTAGCGGGGATCCTCATATATCGTAGATAAACAAAGTCGAAATTGAAATGCAATCTTGATTTTGAGTTCAGTTTGAATGAATCAAATTTTTAGGAATTCGAATTTATAGGAGCTACATATTATATGAACGAGAGAGAGAACTTATTTCAATTTAAATTGAAAGGGGGAGAAAAGTCATTTAAAGATAGAGACAACTTATTTCGAGTCTGGATTTTCGAATTGAAAGAGATATTGAGGGAGATCAAGAATTCTCACTATTTAATAGATTCATGGACCAAATTCAATTCAGTGGGATCTTTCATTAAAATTTTTTTCGATCAAGAACGTTTTGTAAAACTCTTGGACTCCCGAATTTGGAGTATCCTACTTTCACGCAATTCACAGGATTTCACGACCAAGGGTGTAGTACTATTCAAGGGTGTAGTACTATTTGTAGTAGTGGTCCTTCTATACCGTATCAACAATCGAAAGATGGTCGAAAGAAAAAATCTCTATTTGACAGGGCTTCTTCCTATACCTATGAATTCCATTGGACCCAGAAATGATACATTGGAAGAATCCTTTGTGTCTTCCAATATCAATAGGTTGATTGTTTCACTCCTTTATCTTCCAAAAGGAAAAAAGATCTCGGAGAGCGGTTTCCTGGATCCGAAAGAGAGTACTTGGGTTCTCCCAATAACTAAAAAGGGTATCATGTCTGAATCTAACTGGGGTTCGCGGTGGTGGAGGAACTGGATCGGAAAAAGGAGGGATTCTAGTTGTAAGATATCTAATGAAACCGTCGCTGGAATTGAGATCTCATTCAAAGAGAAAGATATCAAATATCTGGAATTTCTTTTTGTATATTATATGGATGATCCGATCCGCAAGGACCATGATTGGGAATTTTTTGATCGTCTTTCTCCGAGGAAGGGGCGAAACATAATCAACTTGAATTCGGGACAGCTATTCGAAACCTTAGTGAAAGACTGGATTTGTTATCTCATGTTTGCTTTTCGTGAAAAAATGCCAATTGAAGTGGAGGGTTTCTTCAAACAACAAGGAGCTGGGTCAACTATTCAATCAAATGATATTGAGCACGTTTCTCATCTCTTCTCGAGAAAGAAGTGGGCTATTTCTTTGCAAAATTGTGCTCAATTTCATATGTGGCAATTCCGCCAAGATCTCTTCGTTAGTTGGGGGAATTTTCCGCACGAATCGGATTTTTTGAGGAACATATCGAGAGAGAATTGGATTTGGTTAGACAATGTGTGGTTGGTAAACAAGGATCGGGTTTTTAGCAAGGCACGAAATATATCGCGAAATCTTCAATATGATTCCACAAGATCTAGTTTCGTTCAAGGAAGGGATTCTAGCCAATTGAAGGGATCTTTTAATCAATCCAGAGATCATTTCGATTCCATTAGTAATGAGGATTCGGAATATCACACATTGATCAATCAAAGAGAGATTCCACAACTAAAAGAAAGATCGATTCTTTGGGATCCTTCCTTTCTTCAAACGGAAGGTGAGAAGGAGATGAAGAATCATCTGCTTCCGGAAGAAATCGAAGAATTTCTTGGGAATCCTACAAGATCCATTCGTTCTTTTTTCTCTGACAGATGGTCAGAACTTCATCTGGGTTCGAATCGTACTGAGAGATCCACTAGAGATCAGAAATTGTTGAAGAAAGAACAAGATTTTTCTTTTGTCCCTTCCAGGCGATCGGAAAATAAAGAAATAGTTAATCTATTCAAGACAATTACATATTTACAAAATACCGTCTCAATTCATCCTATTTCATCAGATCGGAACGGGGGGGGATATACGTTACACCACGATTTTGAATCAGAAGAGAGATTTCAAGAAATGGCAGATCTATTCACTCTATCAATAACCGAGCCGGATCTGGTGTATCATAAGGGATTTGCCTT